GCGGTTGGGCAAGTATGCCCCCATCGTCTAGTGGTTCAGGACATCTCTCTTTCAAGGAGGCAGCGGGGATTCGACTTCCCCTGGGGGTAGGGTAATACGAAAGGAAGTTGATTATGGATTACCAATAAGCCTAAAATGGATTCTTCCTGGGTCGATGCCCGAGCGGTTAATGGGGACGGACTGTAAATTCGTTGGCAATATGTCTACGCTGGTTCAAATCCAGCTCGGCCCAATAATGCCCAAGAATTCGCCAATCTACCATGAGATGGTATAACCCCCTTGTCCTTGAGAAATACCTGATACAGAGGAATAAAAAAGAATTTAAATTTATGCTAAATCCCTTATTTCCCTGGGATTGTAGTTCAATTGGTTAGAGCACCGCCCTGTCAAGGCGGAAGCTGCGGGTTCGAGCCCCGTCAGTCCCGAAGGATCCAATAAATACATCAATTCATCTCTCCCTTTTCTGTGAAAGGGAGGACAGGGAGCAGAATTTCATTCCCAAGAGGAGATCCTTGTTTTTTTTTTCCTTCCTATTTTTCTATTTTTTTAGGGGTCCCATCGAAGAAAGAACAAAGCCTAAAAAAAATAGTTAATTTGATGGAATATTAGATCTTTTCTACCGGGACTCATCTTTATCACATTTCTTTGTCTTCCAAGAAAATTAGATTATTAAAAAAAAAAAACAGAGCTTAGAACTTAACTCCTTTCTTTTTCCATTTCGCTTCTATTGTTTGTTTGGGTTTGTTACTAATGGAAATGAAAGGGTGGTCACATGATACTTCATCAGATGATTGTACAAGGAAAATCTAAGGTAGGTTATAGAAAAGAAAGAAGAAAAAATAATAATAAATCAAGGAATTTTTGATTGGTTCAGGAATCCCATTTTGGATTCGGTATGGATAAAAGATCTTCCTATGTTATACTATTCAATTCTCGACGACGAATTCATTTGATAGCACAGATATTGTTATTCATGATATTGATCCGATTCAAGATCATCGAGAAGTAATTCATTCATTGAATTTACAGGCGAAAGATTTATTATCTCTATGGGATTAAATCCCGAGTTATTGTGAAGTAAAAAAAAGATGAGATTATGGAAGTAAATATTCTTGCATTTATTGCTACTGCACTGTTCATTCTAGTTCCTACTGCTTTTCTACTTATCATTTACGTAAAAACAGTTAGTCAAAATGATTAATTAATTTGAATGAAACTTGATTTCTGAGTTCTTATCAATGATTGAAGAAATAAAACGAAAAGGATTCCAATTTCGCGTCTTAAATGAAATGAGCGGACTATAATCGGCTCTATGAGATCCGATAGTATGGTAAGAAAGAAATAGATGAAATCTTTCTTTCTACCATACTATCTATTAGTGTTATTGTAGTGTATAAAGTTGTAAAGTTGTACTTTACAATAAAGAGAAAGGCTTAATATAGATCAATCTCCAATATTATCTTCATATATGTAGATATAAATTTCATATATGGAATGGACATAGCATCAAATTCGATTTCTTTGATACATCTATTTGTTCCGATCACTCTGAAATAATCGTCTTACTCTTAGAGTTCTAATTCCTAGATTTTTTATTATTTCCATCCAATATGAATTTCGGGATCTATCGAAAGAATCAAGAAAAAGCATTATGGGCATATCTTAAGAAAAACATGTAGTAATCTGTTTTTTTAGCATTTCGAAGAAATAATTGATTGAGCCATTGACAGGAGTTCTATGGGCACTTCTTCAGATTTCGAAAAGAAATAAAATAAATAGTAAACCTCGCCGATTTTAACGCTTGAACCATGATATGAAATGGGTTGATAAAGTATCAAAAATATTAAAAATCTAATAAAACAAGCGGTAAGTGCGCAATAAATATGTGACTCGCCCAAGTCAAGATCTTATTATGCATAGTATCTTGTTAGCCAACCACTATGCTATGTCTATATTGTTTTCTTTCTCATAGAAAGTGGGTATACATTTACCAAAACGACTTCCTCTTTGAACAGTAAAGAGGGAAAGAAAAAAATCAAATCAAAAAATAAAAAAGGGGTCGGGTCTTCCTCAGTATCCATCTATAATTCTAATTCTGGTAAAAGCCCGTTAGAAAATTTCAGAAGAATTAGGTTGGAATGAATTTCCTATCATCTGTATCCCTTTCCTTTCGAAATACAAACATGGGAATCATTGAAATATCTCTTTGATTGAAAGAGTATTAGTCATATCCTACATTACTCTACTAGAATCCAATGGAATTTGGAAATGAAGATATTTTTATTTGAAAAAGTTCAAAACGCGTTGCAAAACGATCTATAAAATAATTGATACAGTTTGATTCCTCAACTTTATTAGTAGTAACTCTAGAGTCCACTTCTTCCCCATACTACAAGTGAAAGGGAAAATGTAAAGACTACCATTAAAGCAGCCCAAGCGAGACTTACTATATCCATGTGAATTATGTCCCCTATCTCTATGACGGAATTGTTCCATTATT